CTTTGGTGTCATCGACATAAGAGATGTCGTTTCTAGTCTATCTCTTTCTATTTCTATAATATGGAAAGTTAAAAAATCATCATATAATAATCCAGAAATTGCAATACAAAAGAAAAAGGGAGGTTTGTGATGATTTTTCAATCTTTTCTACTAGGTAATCTAGTATCCTTATGCATGAAGATAATCAATTCGGTCGTTGTGGTCGGACTCTATTATGGATTTCTGACCACATTCTCCATAGGGCCCTCTTATCTCTTCCTTCTCCGAGCTCAGGTTATGGAAGAAGGAGAAGAAGGAACCGAGAAGAAGGTATCCGCAACAACTGGTTTTATTATGGGACAACTCATGATGTTCATATCGATCTATTATACGCCTCTGCATCTAGCATTGGGTAGACCTCATACAATAACTGTCCTAGCTCTACCCTATCTTTTGTTTCATTTCTTCTGGAACAATCACAAACACTTTTTTGATTATGGATCTACTAGCATAAATTCAATGCGTAATCTCAGCATTCAATGTGTATTCCTGAATAATCTCATTTTTCAATTATTCAACTATTTCATTTTACCAAGTTCAATGTTAGCCAGATTAGTAAACATTTATATGTTTCGATGCAACAACAAGATGTTATTTGTAACAAGTAGTTTTGTTGGTTGGTTAATTGGTCACATTTTATTCATGAAATGGGTTGGATTGGTATTAGTCTGGATCCAGCAAAATCATTCTATTCGATCTAATAAGTACCTTGTGTCAAAATTGAGAAATTCTATGGCTCGAATCTTTAGTATTTTCCTATTTATTACCTGTGTCTACTATTTAGGAAGAATGCCGTCACCTATTTTTACTAAGAAACTGAAAGAAACCCCAGAAACGAAAGAAAGTGAGGAAGAAACAGATGTAGAAATAGAAAAAACTTCCAAAACGAAGGAGACTAAACAGGAAGAAGAGGAATTCACCGAAGAAGATCCTTCTCCTTCCCTTTTTTCGGAAGAAAAGGAGGATCCGGACAAAATCCAAATCGATGAAACAGAAAAGATCCGAGTGAATGGAAAGGACAAAACAAAGGATGAATTCCACTTGCACTTAAAAGAAGCATTCTATAAAAATAGCCCAACTTATTATTCTGGGAATCAAGATATTTCGAAGTTAGAAATACTTAAATTTGAAAAACCCCTTCTTTTCGACTATAAACGTTGGAATCGTCCGACGCGATATATAAAAAACAATCGATTTGAAAATGCGGTAAGAAATGAAATGTCACAATATTTTTTTTATACATGTCAAAATGATGGAAAACCAAAAATTTCTTTTACATATCCACCCAGTTTATCAATTTTCTGGGAAATGATACAAAGAAATATTTCTTTGGCTACAACAGAAAAATTCTTATATGATGATGAACTATACAATTATTGGATTTATACGAATGAACAAAAAAGAAACAGCTTAAGCAATGAATTAAATAATAGAATTCGAGTTATAGACAAAGAAATAGTTTCTATAGATGGACTCGATAAAAAAACTCGATTATGCAATGATAAAACTAAATTAGATTATTTGCAAAAAGCATTAGATTATAAAATAAGAAATTATTAAAAAAACCAATACGTAAAATAAATACAAAAAAAGATATGAAGAGATTCGACCCCCTCCTACATATTTGATACCCTCCCCTACAAAAAAACTTGTAACACCAAAACCATTAGGAATTCCATCAATTATTCGTCTATCAAAAAAAGAAATGAATTCAGCCAAACCTCTTACACCCTTAATTAAAGATGTTGTGTAAAAAGTATCTATATAACCACGCTTAGCAGACCAATTATATATTCTATTTATTATTTTGTCCCAAAAAATTCTCTTTGAACCTCGTTTATCAAATGAATTAATTAAGTGCAAATTCTTTAACGACGAATAAACGGGTTTATAAAAAAAGAAGGCTATAAATATTCCAAAATAAGCTATACTAACGGAAAAAGTTGCATTTATTACAAATTCATACCAGTTCACAGAACTATTCGAATTTGAATGTAAAAGGTTTATAGATGGATTTAACCACCTAGTTAATATATCCAAATCTATTCCTTCTTGATTGAATGGAATTCCTATAAATCCAATAAAGAAAGTAAACAGAATCAATACAATAAGAGGAAATAACATAGTATTATCGGATTCATGAGGATATAAGGAAATATTCTTATTGTCAAAATCAATAATAGTAATAAAGGGTCGCATCATTTTTCTTAAATTTCTACCACTTTGATACGGTTTTTTCGAAAAAAAAGAAGTCTTTTCCTTATTATTCATTATTAATAAGGTTAATAACGAAAATTTTTTATTAATCCTTTTCAATCCTTCTTTACCCCATAAAGATATTGAATAAAACGAACTATTTTTTTTCCCACTGTAATTTTTGAAAAAAAGGTTTAAATTCCCTTCAAATGTAAGTAAATAGATTCTAAACATATAAAATGCGGTTAATCCGGCTGTGAAATAAGCTATTATTGCGAAAATTGGTGAATATATCCAACTATCATTAAGAATTTCATCTTTGGACCAAAAACAAGCAAGAGGTGGAATACCGCAAAGAGAAAGTGTACCTATTAAAAAAGCAATTTTTGTAATTGGCACTTGTTTTGTTAACCCGCCCATAAGAACCATATTCTGACTTTTATCTGGAGAATATCCAACAATGGTTTCCATTGAATGAATAATGGATCCGGATCCTAAAAACAATAATGCTTTTGAATAAGCATGAGTAATCAAATGAAATAAAGCAGCTCGGTAAGAACCCATACCTAGAGCTAACATCATATAACCCAATTGAGACATTGTAGAATAAGCTAAACTTCTCTTAATGTCTTTTTGAGCAAGAGCTAAAGTCGCTCCTAAAAGTACTGTTATTATACCTATAAAGGATATTCCATACATTATGGAAGGTATAACTATGAAAAGAGGAAGGAGTCGAGCAACAAGAAAAATACCCGCCGCTACCATGGTAGCGGCATGTATGAGAGCTGAAATAGGGGTAGGTCCCTCCATAGCATCGGGTAACCATACATGAAGGGGAAATTGAGCCGATTTAGCAACTGCACCAGCAAATAATAAGAAAGCACATAAACTGCAAAATAAGAAATTGACCTCATTATTATTAATTAAATTATTGAATATTTCAAATAAATCCCGAAACTCGAAACTACCTGTTATCCAATAAAGGCCTAAAATTCCTAATAATAAGCCAAAATCTCCTACACGATTAGTCACAAACGCTTTTTGACAAGCATTTGCGGCAATAGGACGTGTGAACCAAAAACCTATTAATAGATAAGAACACATTCCAACTAATTCCCAAAAAATATAAATTTGTATCAAATTTGAACTAGTAACTAAACCCAACATGGAAGTATTGAAAAAACTCATATATGCGAAAAATCTCAAATATCCTTCATCATGAGACATATAATTATCACTATAAATAAGAACTAAAATTGCAACAGTAGTGATTAATATTGACATAATAGAAGTAAGCGGATCGAGCAAGTAGCCAAATTCTAAAGAGAAATCATTATTAATAGTCCAAGACCATACATATTGATAAATAGAATTATTATTTATTTGCTGAATAGACAACTTCATCGAAAAAATCATAACTATACTTAACAACAAAATACTAAAAAAAGCCAATATACGCCGAAGATTTTTTGTTGCTATCGGAAAAAAGAAAAGACCAGCCCCTATTAACAAAGGAACTGTAAGTGGAAGTAAGGGTATGATCCATGCATATTGATATATATGTTCCATAATAGAATAGAAAAATTTTATATTTAATTAATAGTTAATAGTCATTTTTTGTGTTTACAATTCAAAGGCTCGTGCCTCTTTTGAAAGAAATCAATAAAAAAAAAATCAAGATATATAATAACTTAAATAGAAAATCCAATTTTTTGATTGTCTTCCATTCCAAATAAAAATTATAGAACAAAATTCGATTTTTTTAGTTATCCCTTCTTTTTTCTTTTTTTATAGAAAAAAAAAATCTCTGTTACTTTACTTTCTAGTTTCGATAAGATAGAATAACAAAATTCCTCAAATCATGAATTCTTTAAACAAATTAAATTCATTTATTGAGATCATTTCAATTTGAAAATAAAAAATTCAATGTATTTTCAAAAAAGAATTTCAGTTTTCAATAAGGTTTTTAATTAAGATCTAATTAAGGGTTTTTCTTAAAGTTTTCAATGTGATTTATTACGTACATGTAAATTAAATGTAACACAGCATAAATAAATATGGATATATTTACTTTAATGAATATTCTATAGAATAAACTGTTTTATTTTATTTATTTCTCCGAATTGAATATTTTCGATTATTTTAATTTTAATAGAGATATAGAAAATCTATTTCTAGTTTCTAGTTATATTATGCTTTTCGATTTTGGAAAATTGAAAAATAAAGAAAGTATTGTCTAGAATCTAAATACATAGATAATAAATAGAAAACAAATATTCGTTTGAACAATAGATGTCTTTCACATCCAAATATAACACTGAGTAATCAATTCAAATTTCAATGGCAGTTCCAAAAAAGCGTACTTCGATTTCTAAAAAACGTATTCGTAAAAATCTTTGGAAAAAGAGGGGATATTCGGCGGCGTTAAAAGCATTTTCATTAGCAAAATCTCTTTCTACCGGGAATTCAAAAAGTTTTTTTAATAAGTAATCAAGCCTTGGAATAATTGAAATCGACCTGACTCAAAGAAAAAATGGTATAACAAATTCTAAATAATTTTAGAATCAAAAAGATAGAAAATAAATGATTTAAATAGGTTTGCATTTACTAATTAATTTAATGTTAATTAACATTTCAAATTCTAGAAAATTGTAACTTTTTTCTTATAATATGGAGAATAACAACTCTTATGCCAACCCTAAAAAAGTACTTTTTATTTGAAAAACTATCTATATAGAAAATATTTTATCACCCTTCTTTTTTAGTCTATTTTGTCGTTTAGAAGATGGGGATTTTTTTCCCCATCAACCGGTTTATTCTGTCACAATATAATAAAAAAAGTTTTTTCTATCTATAGAAATTGTATATATTGAAATAATCTATCTATTTTTTTCTTTGCTCCTTTTGAAATCCGATCAAAAAATTCTTTCTCATTACCCCCAAAAACGAAATTTTAAGTTATTGTTATATTCTAAATATTAGATATGAACCATTTCAATTTAGGTTTGCAAATGCTTTTTTATTCAAAAACTGAAATATTGTATTGAATTAATCTCGACGATTAACTAAAAAAGGGCTATTATAATTTCAAACAAGCCGCTATGGTGAAATTGGTAGACACGCTGCTCTTAGGAAGCAGTGCGAGAGCATCTCGGTTCGAGTCCGAGTGGCGGCATGGTATCTTACAAATTATCAAAAAATAGCAACAGTCTTATTAATAAATAATGAAAATGAATTTTTTTTATATTATGATTTTTTCTACCTTAGAGCATATTTTAACTCATATTTCCTTTTCAACGGTTTCCGTTGTAATTACACTCCATTTGATAACTTTATTAGCCAATGAAATGGTCGGACTGTATAATTCATTAGAAAAGGGCATGATAGTTACTTTTTTCTGTATAACAGGATTATTAGTTACTCGTTGGGTTTATTGGAAGCATTTACCATTAAGTGATTTATATGAATCATTAATCTTCCTTTCCTGGAGCTTCTACTTTATTCATCTGATTCCATATTTTTTTAAAAAAGAGAAAAATGCTTTAAGTGCAATAACTGCGCCAAGTGCTATTTTTACCCAGGGATTTGCTACGTCGGGCCTCTTAACTGAAATGCATCAATCCGCAATATTAGTACCCGCTCTCCAATCTCAATGGTTAATGATGCATGTAAGTATGATGGTATTGGGTTATGCAGCTCTTTTATGTGGGTCATTATTATCAGTAACGCTTCTAATCATTACATTTCAAAGAGATATAATAAGGATTGTTGATAAACAAAGACATTTATTAAATGAGTCATTTTTCTTCGGTGAGATTCAATATATAAATGAAAAAGGCAATATTGTCCAAAATGCTTTGCCCTTTTATGTTAGAAATTATTACAGATCTCAATTGATTGAACAACTTGATCATTGGAGTTATCGTGTTATTAGTCTAGGATTTATCTTTTTAACTGTAGGTATTCTTTCAGGGGCAGTATGGGCCAACGAAGCATGGGGATCATATTGGAATTGGGACCCAAAGGAAACTTGGGCATTTATTACTTGGACCATATTTGCAATTTATTTACATATTCGAACAAATAGAAATTTGCGGAGTGTAAGTTCTGCAATTGTGGCTTGTATAGGTTTTCTTATAATTTGGATATGCTATTTTGGGGTCAATCTATTAGGAATAGGGTTACATAGTTATGGTTCATTTACATTAACCCTTAATTAAATGAAAGAAAAGACCTTACGAATACAAATATAGGACAAGGCGTAAGCAAGTTTCTTATAAACAGGTGCGAACCATTGAAATCATAATTTCAATGGTTCGCACAACTGTCAAACATGCCAGATTCGAATTTAGATTCTATTCTGTTTTTCTTACGTAAGGAAGACTGCTTTTTTCATTTCATTAAATGAAATCTATCTATAAAAAAAATTAGATAAAATAGCCTCTACTTTCTCAACTGATAGTGAGAGAACAAAATCCGGGTAAATACCAATACCTATTACTGGTAGAAAGATAGAAGTGGAAACAAACAATTCTCGCGGCCCAGAATCAAAAAAAGAAGCGTTTGTACTGTTAAATAATTTATATCCATAAAACATTTGACGTGACATAGATAATGAATAAATAGGAGTTAATATCATTCCAATTGCCACTCCAAAAGTAATTAGTATTTTTGGTATTAAAAGATATTTTTGGCTGGTAATTATTCCAAAAAAAACTATTAATTCGGCAATGAACCCACTCATGCCGGGTAGTGCAAGGGATGCCATTGAAAAGCTACTGAAGAGTGTGAATATTTTTGGCATTGGAATCGCTATTCCGCCCATTTCATCGAGATAAACAAGACGTATTCTATCGTAACTAGTCCCTGCTAAGAAAAAAAGTGCAGCACCAATAAATCCATGAGAAATTATTTGTAAAATGGCCCCATTAAGCCCTGTATCAGTTATAGAACTAATTCCTATAATTATGAAACCCATGTGAGATACAGAGGAATAGGCTATTCTTTTTTTTAAATTACGTTGCCCGGGAGATGTTGAAGCTGCATAGATTATTTGTATCGTACCTATTATCATCAACCAAGGAGAAAATATAGAATGAGCATGAGGTAATAATTCCATATTGATTCGAACCAATCCATATGCTCCCATTTTTAATAAGATTCCGGCTAGAAGCATACAAGTACTGTAATGTGCTTCTCCGTGGGTATCTGGTAACCATGTATGTAAAGGTATAATCGGTAATTTGACAGCAAAAGCAATAAAAAATCCAATATAGAATATTATTTCTAATGCCACAGGATACGATTGATTAACTAGTGTTTCCAAGTTTAATGTTGGTTCGTTGGAACCGTATAAACCAATACCTAGAACTCCCATTAATAGAAAAATGGAACCCCCTGCAGTATACAAAATAAATTTAGTAGCAGAGTAGAGACGTTTTTTCCCCCCCCACATGGCTAAAAGTAGATAAACAGGAATTAATTCTAATTCCCACATTATAAAAAACAGTAAAAGGTCTCGGGACGAAAATGATCCTATTTGACCACTGTACATTGCTAACATTAGGAAATGGAATAATCGAGAATCTCGAGTAACTGGCCAAGCCGCTAGAGTAGCTAAAGTAGTGATAAATCCCGTCAGTAAAATAGGTCCTATTGAAAGTCCATCGACTCCTAATCTCCAATGGAAATCAAAAAAGTCGATCCATTTATAATCTTCTGCTAATTGGATTAATGGATCGTCTAGTTGGAAATGATAACAAAATGCATAGGTCGTTAGAAGCAGCTCTAAGACAGCTATGCATATAGTATACCACCTAATAACCTTATTTCCTCTATGAGGAAATAAGAAAATTAAAGAACCCGCAAATATAGGCAAAACTACAATTGTTGTTAACCAGGGAAAATAATTCGTAGTAAAGACAAGATACACTTGGTCCACAAAAACCCGTACCCAAAAAAAAATCAATTTCTTTTTGGGTACGGGTTTTTGTCGGTAAAAAAAATCCAAATAGAATAAATAAATGGATTCAAATGGAATTTTTTGAAACGTATCAATTAATAAGCTAGACCCATACTGCGAGTTGTTTCATGCCATAAATAAACTCGAACGCTTAAAAAATCCGTTGGACAAGCAGATTCGCATCTCTTACAACCAACACAATCCTCTGTTCTTGGAGCAGAAGCTATTTGTTTAGCCTTACATCCATCCCAAGGTATCATTTCTAATACATCTGTGGGACAAGCTCGAACACATTGAGTACATCCTATACATGTATCATAAATCTTAACTGAATGTGACATTGGATCTATAATTTCGATTTTTTAACTTCATTAATTTTCGATCTAGTTCTAGTTCTAGTTATAGTAAAGTAAATGAAATAAATATTCAAATACCAGATGAATCAATGATTTCCCAGAATTTTTTGAATCAATCTACTTCTGGATTGGATCAACAACTTATTAAAATATTAGAAAATAAATAGAAAATAGCAAAATGGAAAAGAGGTCCAAAATACTTTGATTTATAAATTTTTTACATTTTTGAACGTAGATCTTAAGGTGCGATATCTAATAATTTTTTTTTTTGAATTGATGAATATTCAAATTTGAATTTATAGATATAGAATTTTCTAAAATAAAAATAAAAAAAAAAAACACTATACTACTTATTTAAGAAATTTGATTGATTAATACGAATTGATTTTCTGTTACGATAAATTGAAGAAACAATAGCCAGTCCAATAGCTGCTTCAGCGGCTGCAATAGCTATAACAAAAATTGAGAAAATGTTTCCCTTTAATTGGCGACTATCAAAAAAGTCAGAAAATGTTACAAAATTTAGATTAATGGCATTCAATATAAGTTCAAGACACATAAGAGCCCGAACCAAATTTCGACTCGTGACTAATCCATAAATCCCGATCGAGAATAAAAAAGCACTCAAAACAAGTACATGTTCGAGTATCATTGACCAACTCCTTATCAATCTCTATTCATTTCAATATGAACAATAATTAAACCAATTTGATTGACTAGAATATAAAACAAGTTAGAATAGAACAAATTAAGAGCAAAAAAATAGGCTAATAATAAATTGAACTAAAAGTTTATAAATCAATTCGAATAGAATTGAATGAAAACGAATATGATAAAATAGAATTTTTATTTGGACTGCTAGTTTTAAAAATCAAATGAATTATTATTATTGACGAGCCACAGCAATTGCACCTATTAAAGCAACTAAAAGAATTATTGAAATGAGTTCAAATGGAAGAAAAAAATCAGTTGATAAATGAATTCCAATTTGTTGACTAGCAGTTATCAAATCTTGTTCTAGAATCTGGTTTGATTTTGTAGTCCAAATAATCCCATACCAGGACGTATTTAGAATAGTAATAATTAACGACACAAAAACACTTGTACAAACCAATGAAGTAATCCCGTCCCCAATAGTCCACAGCTGAAAGTTTTTGTCATATTCCGGACCATTCATGAACATTACAGAAAAAAGTATTAATACATTTATAGCTCCCACATAAATAAGGAGTTGTGCAGAAGCTACAAAATGAGAGTTTGCTAGAATATAGAATAAAGATATAGAAACAAGAACCAATCCCAGTGAAAATGCAGAAAAAATTGTATTGGTAAATAATACTACTCCCAGACCACCTAATATAAGACCCAACCCCAGAAAGACTAAAAGAAAATCATGTATTGGTCCAGGTACATCCATTATATGTAAAATAAGAGATAAAAAAAAATCGGAATGTTTCATGATCTTATTGACTTGAACAGGAAAAAAGAAGTTTATGCGTTCCTAATTGGTAAATCCTAATGCGTATGACTTGAGGTGAGTAAAAGAAAGTTATTGGACCCCTTACATTTTTTTTTATCTGAAAGGATAGTTCCTAACTAAAACTATTTAAAACCATTACAGTTACAGCAAATATATTTTAAATACAATTGTGATTTTCACCAGAATATTCAATATTCAGAATTTCTAGTTATTGAACAAAAAAAAGTACCTTAATAATTAATAATTGGGAATTCTTCTTCAATCGCGATATTTATCTTTTGGTTGAGACGAACTCAAAATTGGCCGAATTGTGTAATCATCGATTATTGATATTGGTAAACGACCAAGAGCAATTTGATTATAATTTAATTCGTGACGATCATAAGTGGAAAGCTCATATTCTTCAGTCATTGATAAACAATTTGTTGGACAATACTCAACACAATTACCACAAAATATACAAATTCCGAAATCAATGCTGTAATTAAGCAACCGTTTCTTTCGAATATCCGTTTCCAATTTCCAATCAACAACGGGTAAATCTATAGGACATGTACGAACACATACTTCACAAGCAATGCATTTATCAAATTCAAAGTGAATTCGACCACGAAAACGTTCTGATGTGATCAACTTTTCATAAGGATATTGAATAGTTACGGGTAAACGGTTAGCGTGGGATAGCGTAATCATAAAACCTTGACCAATGTACCTTGCCGCGCGTATTGTTTGTTGACCATAATTGATGAACCCAGTTACCATAGGGAACATATAGTAAATATCAATAAAAAAAAAAATAAGATTTTGTTTCTTTCTCTTGTTTGTGACAAGTTGTGAATTAAATTAGAGTGAATATCAAATATTCTTTTTTTTTTTTAGAATTTATAATGAAAGGAGTTGGAAAGAAGTTGTTAATAATAGATTACCTAAAGAAATAGGTAAAAGAAATTTCCATCCAAGATTTAATAATTGATCCATTCTTAGTCTAGGTAAAGTCCACCTTGTTGCGATAGGAATGAACAAGAACAAAAAAGTTTTAGCTAATGTAATGAAAATACCAATTGTTGTTCCAAGGACTACATTTACTTTATTTATTTCAAAAAAGTCAGCGATGGATATGTATGGAATAGAAAGATTCCAACCACCCAAGTAAAGAACGGTTACAAATAGTGAAGAGATTAGTAGATTTAGATAAGACGCAACATAAAATAAACCAAATTTAATACCCGAATATTCGGTTTGATAACCCGCTACTAATTCTTCTTCCGCTTCTGGTAAATCAAAAGGTAATCTCTCGCATTCAGCCAGAGAAGAAATTATAAAAACAATAAACCCTATAGGTTGCCGCCACAAATTCCATCCCCAAAAACCGTATTTTGACTGCGCCTCAACTATATCAACTGTACTTGAACTGTTAGATAATCATAGTCGATAAGAAGATCACTCTTGTCATCGCTATTACAGAACCGTACATGAGATTTTCACCTCATACGGCTCCTCAAGAGTCATAAATAAATCTAAGGACTGATTCATATTCTTTCAATCTTACTATGTTTGTAGAATAAATAAATTGAAAATCAATCGAAAAATCCTGAATTAGACCAATGAAATTCTGTCTGCTATATATACGAAAAAAAGTGCTTTGGAATTGATCTCACCCTCTACTTTAACTTTAAAATTCATTTTTTTTTTTTTATTGAGTAATAACTTAATCCTTGAATAAAAAAAGATTCCATTTCTATATTAGTATTATCCATTTTATCCCTTTTTTTGTTCCTCTTGTTTCTTTTATTTCTATTTAGGCTTTTTTTTTAAGTAAAGGATTACTTCGTTCCTGATAGTTATTCACTTAATCAGTGGATAGGAGCATACTCTGGATCGGAATTTTTGGGAGTACTACTTGATCATTTCTACCAATTTAAAGCCTCAATTAGTATTTCTTTTATGTAAAACTTTTCGGATAACTTACATAATCTCTATTACAAATCCTTTGTGTACTTTGGTGTTCCTAATCATCCACTCATTTTTGTTCAACTTCTATGGTAATACATAGAAAAAAAAAATAGTCAAAATTCCCATAGAATTGTTCTTTTCAACCCGCTTCAAGTCATGATAACTAATTAACCAATCTTTGGGGAAACAACCTTGCTTGCTTATGTTTATTTTTGTTTAACCTTTGTACATAGGCAATGAGATTTGACTTTTTACTACAAATTGAAAAGTTGTTTTATTTCACTCATATAACTATCTGATTTAGTTTATCAATTCGATCAGTGAATAAAAAAAAAAAAGAAAATGTTTAATCCATTTTCTTTTTATTCTTAGAAAAAGAAATAAGCGAACCCATGTCTTAACGAGTCACACGTAGAGATATTGATAACACACATAGAGTTAATGGTATTTCATAACTAATGGCTTGAGCAGCTGCCCGTAGACCACCTAAAAAGGAATATTTATTATTTGATCCATATCCTGACATAAGAAGTCCAATGGGAGCGATACTTGAAATGGCGATCCATAAAAAAACACCAATACTGAGATCGGCTAAAACAAGGCGAGAACCAAAAGGAATTACTGAATAACTTAGTAAAATTGATATTACTGCTATAGAAGGTCCGATACTAAATAAATACGTATCCCCCCTAGATGGAAGAAGGTTCTCTTTAAAAAGTAGCTTTGTTCCGTCCGCCAGAGCTTGAAGAATTCCCAAAGGGCCGGCATATTCAGGTCCAATACGTTGTTGTATACCCGCAGATATTTCTCTTTCTAACCACACAATTACTAGCACACCTATTGTAATTCCCACTACGAGAATCAAAATAGGGAAAAGCATCAATATAGTCTCATAAACCTCTTTTAAGGATTCCAATCTGGAAAAAGAATTGATAGTTTGTATTTTTGTTGTATCAATTATCATTTCAACGATCAACTTCTCCCATAATGATATCTATACTACCTAGTATCGTCATAATATCAGCCAATTTCATTTTTTTAACTAACTGGGGAAGAATTTGCAAATTGATAAAACCCGGTGGACGAATTTTCCATCTCCAAGGAAAAACACTCTGATCTCCTATCAAAAATATTCCCAATTCTCCCTTTGGGGCTTCGACTCTTACATAAAGTTCTTGTTTCGACAATTCAAAAGTAGGAGATGGTTTTTTACTAATGAATCGATATTCAAAATCATTCCATTCAGGATATTTGATTCTATTAAAGCGTCGAATTTCTAAATTTTCATAGGGACCCCCTGGAATTCCTTCTAAAGCTTGTTGAATAATTTTTACAGATTCAACCATTTCACCAATTCGTATTAAATAACGAGCTAATGAATCTCCTTCTTTTTGCCATTGGACTTCCCAATCAAATTCGTCGTAACACTCATAATGATCAACTTTTCGAAGATCCCATTGTATTCCGGAAGCTCGTAGCATTGGTCCTGATAAACCCCAATTTATTGCCTCTTCTCCACTAATAATGCCCACCTTCTCAACTCGTTCTAAAAAAATAGGATTTCTCGTAATAAGTTTTTGATATTCAGCAAGCCCTATTAAAAAATAATCACAAAAATCTAAACATTTATCTATCCATCCATAAGGTAGATCGGTAGCTACCCCTCCAATACGAAAAAAATTATGCATCATTCTCATACCGGTGGCAGCTTCGAATAAATCATATATCAATTCTCTTTCTCTAAAAATATAGAAAAACGGGGTCTGTGCACCAATATCTGCCATAAAAGGTCCGAGCCATAACAAATGAGAAGCTATACGACTTAACTCCAACATGATTACTCTGATATAGCTAGCTCTTTTAGGTACTTGAATATTTCCCAAATGTTCTGGTCCATTTACAGTTATTGCTTCTGTGAACATAGTAGCTAAATAATCCCAACGTGTTACATAAGGAAGATATTGTATAATTGTTCGGTTTTCCGCAATTTTTTCCATACCTCTGTGTAAATAACCCACTATTGGTTCACAGTCAATAACATCTTCACCATCTAAAGTAACGATGAGTCGGAGAACGCCATGCATTGATGGATGGTGAGGGCCCATATTGACTATCATGAGGTCTTTTCTGGTAATTGGTACAGTCATAGGTTTTTCCCCGATTCATTTTTTCACGAATTCATTTTTCCATGAATTTCTTAAAACAAAAAAAAAGTTCATCAAAATTCAAGATCTAATAAATCAAATAATTCAAAACGGCTCTTCAAATTAACGTGTTTTTAGTTCTCGAATGTTCAATTGATTGATTAATTCTTTATAACGTACTTCATTTTTCTTTGACAAATAAGCCAGCAGTCGTTGACGTTTTCCCAAAATTTTTCGTAGACCTCTCTGAGATGAATAATCTTTTTTGTGCAATTCCAAATGGGAAGTAAGTCTTCGTATCTTATTGGTAAAACATAATACTTGAAATTCAACAGATCCTCTGTTTTCTTCTTTTTTTTCATGCGAAATAACGGATATGAATGAATTTTTTTTCATAAATTCTTAACCTTCCTTAACTTTTTTTATTTTTACAAAATATGGAGTTTTATTGATCAGTAATAATAATGCCAGCTATTTTGATTTGGTATCCACAATACTTTGTTGATACATTTTATCAAAGAAACTTAATTATGTTGATTCATTTCTGGATTTAATGGATACTTCATCGAATTAGTATCATGTATCCAAATTGAATGTATGACAAGGTGTGTGTGCATTTATTTATCTACCAAATAGAATAGGGAATCGGAATCTATATTATAAGACAAATGTATCATAAATTAATTTTTAATTGCGGATACATATGTATTCGTAATATACTAAAACGACTTCCGTTAGTAGTATCAAACCAATAACGATTCATACAAGCTAAATCTTCTAATCGATAATTGGGCCAAAGAAAGAATTTTAATTTTCGAAGTGTATTTTTATCTTGATCAAGATCTTTGTTTTCATCAAAAAATTTACTACAGCTTTTTGCCCAATTTCCCGGTAGGTTTGTATTCACACCATTATTATTCCTTGAATTCAAGGAAATTAGAATTCTTAATTCTCTACGACGCCTAGGCGATAAAATTTTTTCAGGAGCAAACAAATCCAAATTGTTTTTTTTTCTTTCACCCATTTTTTTTTTATCAACACTTTCACTGTATCTTTTTTGATTATTTTGGTGTTTACTCTTATGAACCAATGAAATACCGATGGTTTGATACATAATAAATTGTCCATCGCCTTTTACAGACAGACGAATCGGTTCAATAATTACTATTCCACTTTTTATCAATTCTGTACAAACGAAATCCTCCTTAGTTGGTATTATATCCATATTCATGTCCTTTCTTTCTATAGCGGAAAAAACTATTTCTTTTAGATTTATCAATCTAAGTAGGAGACAATATACTCTTATATTATTGATCAGTTTTTGATCCAAAACTTGTCCCCATCTTGCTTGAAAAAGAAAAAGTCTTTTACGTAAGAGATCGATTTCTGTTTCTGTACCACCCTTGGATTGTTTTTTCTTTCTAGGCTTTTTAATATCTGATCCTACATAACTGTCTTCCATATTTTTTTGTCCATTTGAAAGAACAGATTCAGAATTTTCTTGGACATCTGATCCAAGATTTTCTTGACTTACAAGTTCGTTTTCGTCTTGATTCTGATTCTCGAATTCAAAAGATTTTTTTTCATTTGATGGTATAAAAGGATTCTTTTTTTTCTTTCTATTGATGTTTTTATTTTTACTCAAATTTTCACTTACATTAGAATTTGAAAAAAGAAAATTAATTGGTATAATCCACGGTTTCATTTTATATGCATTATAAAATGAAACAAATTCGGAGAAAAACCAAAATTCCAGATTTGATGTGGGACGGTTAAATATTTCTTCATTCATTCCCATCCAATCAAAAAAGTTTTTTTTTTTATGAGATCGGTTGATTTCTTGATAAATTGGGGGATAAAGAAGATCTTTCTTATCAATTTTATCAACAATTTGAGAATTCTTAGGTTCAGTTTTAGTATTTTCATTCCTGCCAATACTGATATTGACCCAGTTCTCAATATCAACTTTCTTTTTAAGACAAAAATGGAAAATTTTCAAATCCAAATATTTTCTATCGGCATTTTTTTCTATATCCATATCCATAATATTTTTTATTCCTAAATAATTAGTGATAGGCATATTCCACCACATGTCAATTAATTTTTCTTGATTTATGGTGGAATTATAAGTATAAGAAAATTCTTGTTTATTATTTACTTGAAATGGTCTCACATAACTATATCTATATAAATCGTTCTTATCTTCATAAGAAACAAATTTATATGATAAAAGATCATATCTATAGTTCTTTTTAAAATTGGATTTTTGATATGGTAATAACAATAAAGGATTTTTCGGATTATTTGTATTTTCAACCTCAGAATGTTTAGTTACTCTATTTCGCCATTTTTGTGGTACTAATTGAGCCCATTTTATTTTGGATAAGTTGTATTGATAATTACTTTTCAATTTTAACCAGTTTTTCCATTGGTTCATTCCAGAATTCGGAAGTTTTTTAGTCTTTAGCTCGAAATGAGTTATTCCTTGTGTTCCAAAATAATCTTTTATTTCATTTTTAATAAATAAAGATATTCCACGATACTTAAGTAGAAATCTTAACTTATCTAAGTCAAAATTTTTGGCTTGGGATAATTTGTAAAATACGTAAGCTTGTGACAAAAAAGAAAAATCAGAAAGAATTTTCGAATTATTAGTAATCTTACTATTATTAATATTAAAAAAAAACAAAAATTCTTTTTTTATAGTCGAACTAAACGTAATTTTCTTTTTATTTGTTTTCTCAATCCTTTCATGATTTCTTTTATTAGTGTAACTGCATTTATCAATCCAATTTTTTGTTGATTCAAGAAAAAGTTGTATATTAATTCGGGGAATATTAATGATATATAAAAATATATTTACGTATAGCCTTTCTCTAAAAAATTTAAAAATAGAATTTGATTGGCGGATTAATCGAGTATTTCTTCTTTTTAATATTTGATCAATATTTTTAGTCGATTCGAATTTTTTAGTACCATAACTAGGACTAATATTTCTTTTTCTATTGTCTTTTGAAATTTTTTCTATTTTATTTTTGATTGTCTTTGTTCTATTAACCAAATCTTTCATTTTTTTTTCTATCACGGAAGAAGTTGTACAATTCTGGGATCGAGTTTGAATGGATGATTCATGAATCATGTGATTATTGATTATCCAATCTTTTTCTTTTTTTCTTTCACTAGATTCTTCTCTCAATACAAATACTAGAATTGGATTTACGATTAACGTGTTTTTTATTTTTTTTTTTAAAAATATAAGAATTTCAATAATCCAATTTTTTCTTTCAGTTGGGGACTTTTTGTTAAATTTTCTAATTTTTTTGTTGAATTGTTGAAAAATAGGTTTAAAAAAAGAAGGGTGTTTTCGGGCAGGACCAAAAAGACGGTTAGTTTCCGTTCCCAAAACCGTTAAAAAACAAAAATTATCTGTTTCATTTTGTTCTTTTTTTTTTAGTGCATCTCGATGAGAAGATCGTATCGTAGATCTGTGCCAAGGTTTTAGACAGAAAGGAAATACTATTTTTATCTGAATACCATTGGTTAGCCAGTTTTTAGGAAATTCAGTTTCTGATAATTGAACGCCGTTATAGGTACATTTAATATGCCGTTCGTTATTCAACTCGGCGAAATCTTCAGACCACTCAGTAGGTTGGAATAATAAAAGACGGCCAACATTTTTTGCTATTATCAATAAAGGCAATACAATATATTTTCTAAGAATTAACTGAGTCATTAACATCAAACCCCTTATTACTTGAGCAAATGGAATAGTATCCCAGACTTGGGCTATTCGTATTCGCTTATTTTCTTGTCTTTGTTTTTCTTTTTTTTCCAACCCTTTCCTTTGTTGATTATCTTCCTTTAATTCGAATTCTTTTTCCTTTAATTCTTCCTCTTTATAACCATAATCGTACATTTCAAATTCTGGTTTTTTCCCCCTAAAAATTTTCAAAATTCGTTTAATTAATCTAGGAAAATTAACAGAAAGAAAAGAAGATTTTTTGATTCTGTCTAAAAAAAGTGGGGAATGCGTATTTGCTTGAAACAATTTCCAAATAACAATTTTACGTCTTTGAGCACGCATGGAACCTTTTATTATATTTCTACGAAAATTGGGTTGTTGTGCATAGCGTATCAAAGACACTTCGACTATGCGCTGAGTTATATCCGTGGTATTAGGAGAAGTATTTTCAGTCTTTTCTTGTTTATTCGTATAAATCACTACACGTTTAGATTTCCTTGTCCTAATTTGATGATCTAGCCTCACGTCTTTTTCTCTTGCTTTTTCGCGTTGTTCTAAATCGGTAATTAATTTGTATGACCAACGAGGAACTTTTTTACTTAATTGGTTTATTCTTTTTGGAATTGTTTGAGTAAGGGCATCCGTTATAATTGTATCAATTATAAATTTGAAAAATATTTCTTGATCCTTTGAACTAACTTGTTCTTGTTCTGAAAGTAAAGAAATTCTTTTTTGATTCAATGTTGATTCTCCAGCAAATTGACTCATTAAAGTTAATAAATAGTTAATTTTTGATGATATAGAATTTTGATGTTCAAATTTTTGGTGATTATAATCATTACGCAAAACACTATGAATTTTATTTAGAAAAAATGCATCTATTAAATTATTTACTGTAGTTTCATTTATATTTATAAAGGATGAAAACTTTTTTTTTATTATACCACGATAGGATCCATTTAATAAAGGATCTAATGCTTTTTGCAAATAATCTAATTTAGTTTTATCATTGCATAATCGAGTTTTTTTATCGAGTCCATCTATAGAAACTATTTCTTTGTCTATAACTCGAATTCTATTATTTAATTCATTGCTTAAGCTGTTTCTTTTTTGTTCATTCGTATAAATCCAATAATTGTATAGTTCATCATCATATAAGAATTTTTCTGTTGTAGCCAAAGAAATATTTCTTTGTATCATTTCCCAGAAAATTGATAAACTGGGTGGATATGTAAAAGAAATTTTTGGTTTTCCATCATTTTGACATGTATAAAAAAAATATTGTGACATTTCATTTCTTACCGCATTTTCAAATCGATTGTTTTTTATATATCGCGTCGGACGATTCCAACGTTTATAGTCGAAAAGAAGGGGTTTTTCAAATTTAAGTATTTCTAACTTCGAAATATCTTGATTCCCAGAATAATAAGTTGGGCTATTTTTATAGAATGCTTCTTTTAAGTGCAAGTGGAATTCATCCTTTGTTTTGTCCTTTCCATTCACTCGGATCTTTTCTGTTTCATCGATTTGGATTTTGTCCGGATCCTCCTTTTCTTCCGAAAAAAGGGAAGGAGAAGGATCTTCTTCGGTGAATTCCTCTTCTTCCTGTTTAGTCTCCTTCGTTTTGGAAGTTTTTTCTATTTCTACATCTGTTTCTTCCTCACTTTCTTTCGTTTCTGGGGTTTCTTTCAGTTTCTTAGTAAAAATAGGTGACGGCATTCTTCCTAAATAGTAGACACAGGTAATAAATAGGAAAATACTAAAGATTCGAGCCATAGAATTTCTCAATTTTGACACAAGGTACTTATTAGATCGAATAGAATGATTTTGCTGGATCCAGACTAATACCAATCCAACCCATTTCATGAATAAAATGTGACCAATTAACCAACCAACAAAACTACTTGTTACAAATAACATCTTGTTGTTGCATCGAAACATATAAATGTTTACTAATCTGGCTAACATTGAACTTGGTAAAATGAAATAGTTGAATAATTGAAAAATGAGATTATTCAGGAATACACATTGAATGCTGAGATTACGCATTGAATTTATGCTAGTAGATCCATAATCAAAAAAGTGTTTGTGATTGTTCCAGAAGAAATGAAACAAAAGATAGGGTAGA